TACTCTCTATACTTCGCATTTCCTTGAGCCTTTCTACTTATAGACCAGGACTGCTATTTGTTTCATACCGGAAATGAAATAAAAGGCAAGCAAGTCAGGGATTCCTCAAGCTGCTATCTCGATACCGATCCTTGAAACCCTGAATGAAGGGCACTGCTTAGGTCAGAAAGAAGCGCTGATCCACTTATACTCGCGAGGGGTTACTCTATCACACGCATCCTAGCTTATCTCACTTCTTCCTTGAAGGTCCCACGGACTGTTCGAATCCTTAGCCTGTCCTTGATTAGCTTCCTATCACCTATGCCTCCCCCCAGGAAGTCACTATTCTTTCCTTTATCCAGGCTCCTGAAGCTTTTGCATTTTTCAAAAGCCTTCACTCGATCTTCATTCTACTAAACGAACTCGAACCTGAGTCCATTACTATTCTGGTCGAGTTCGTTTATTCGTTTTTTCAGAACTCACACTTCGTACCTGAACATGAATAGGCAGCGCCCAACTTCCCGACGTAAGCCCAGGCTTGCTATCATCCAGTTGTGGCTTTTTCCCCTCTTCATTCTCAAGTGCTATAGCTTGTTCGCTAAATTCCTTCCCGATACCCCTTCATCACGTCTTGGGCAACCAAAACCCTAGCCTTGAAAGATAGATTTTCTCACTTCCCCGGACGAATGGATTTAATCTCTTTTCAGATTCAGTGAGGACAGTCCTTACTATCCTAGCAGCGGTTCCTTTTCATATCCCGCTTTGAAGCAACTACACTCGCTCGTTAGCCTGTCTGGCTCTCGACCCGCTTCCGTCTCTAAAAAACTTATTTTTTACTATTGCATTAGCTATACTTCGTTCTGCTACCTTCCGATGTACTACCAAACCGACAACTAACCTTGCTTTTCTACCTTATTCAGTAACAGCTATATTCGGAGACTTTACCTGAAGAAAACGGAGACCCAGAACTACTAGGATTCCTAGCTTCCAGCTTTCTAAAATCGCTTTTCGTTAGCCTAAACTATTTTCGTTATTTTGAAAAAACCTTGGCAGGATCATAGCTATCCTCCCTCCTATCTTCTTGACTCCTTCTAAGCTATTCTCTTACTTTACCTGCTTGGCAAGCTAATACTAACTCTGAGTGCTTATTGCTTCCTTTTTCTTTTGGTACTCTATAGGAATAAACCAAATAGAAAGATTCTCATAGATAGTGTCAAGTTCTCTAACGAGCTGTCGTAATTATAAATTCCCCACCCCCCCAACATCTTTCCCTCTATACGGATAAAAAAAAATCAGCCTATAGGAGAGATACTCCTCCCCAGAAATCCCATTTGCCTGGCTCTCTCACAATGAGAACCAACATTTGCGATTCTCATCCGATAGAGAGAGGGATTGAAGTACACAGAAATGGTAAATCTTTATCAAAGCAATCTGGACTAGCTCTTGGTTCGGGTACCATCCCGTTAAGGACAGGTTTTCTTATCTCCACGGTCGAGTTTCCCCAATTCCAGTACCTTGGGAAGGGGTGATTCCTTGGATTTCACCTCTTCTTCGACTCTACCTTTTTCTAACTAATTAGATGATCTATTCCTCCTTCCCATCATTCTCTTGGACATCTAGTTAGTGGTCTATCCCTTACCAGTTCTCCCCTTTCCTTCATGTCCTCGTCCATGCTCTTGGGTTTTCTTTTTATTCACGATCCATTGGTGCGGAACCAATTCCTTATTTTTTAATAAGGCAATGAAAGAAAGCAATTCCCCGTGTACTTTAGCTCGTACCTCGCTCCTTGGGTTGGGAATCCGCCGAACTGCTAACATCAATGGTCTTAGCCCTCAAGCAATCCAAGATCAAGGATCAAGACCAGACAAAAAGGACTGAAATAAATAAGAATTCTTTACGTGCGAGACCACCTTCTTGCAGTGAATAAGGGAAGAGGACAAATAGGGTACGAGATGCTGAGGTGGGCAGCAAAGAACCTAATAGAGTCAAAGGCGAGACCAAGGAGGGGCGCCAGTCTAAATAGAATTGCTTTCTTTTGAGATCAGAGCAGGACCCCTTTTCATCATACCGTCACTGTCTCCTTCACTCTTTCAACTAGTTAATGGCATAATGGCATGTTGGCTAGTTGCCTTAGAATTGAATATGGATATTACCAAGCTTTCCTCTCATTTAAGGTGCTAGTACATCATATGGTCTAAGAGAGGTCAGTTCCGAGATGTCTAGTCATACTTCGTCTTCAAAATGTTCCCGAGGTCAGAGTACTACAATGCCTTTGGTACAGAGAAAGGACAAGGGCTTTCATTTGACTTAGATCAAGAGATATAGGTTTATGAAGACCCCTCCCTGTCAGATGTTTAGAAAGCAGTTTCTCTTAATGGTGATACAATTCGTTTTCACTAAATGGACGAGTAACTAAGACAAGAACCCCGGAGCTAAAGGAAAACTGATAATTAGTTATAGTTTTCTTTATACGAGTTAGTAGGTAGGAGCTATGAACAAGGCTTGCTATCAAAGAGCCACG